TTTTTGGTAAACATACAAATAGTAGTGAAAGCGCGAGGTCCGGTATACGAACCCACACGAAGAGTAGTGATTTAACTCTAAGAGAAAGGTCTAATGATCTCGATGTAACTCAAAAATACAGGCATTTGTGGGTTCAATGCGAAAATTGTTATGGATTAAATTATAAGAAATTTTTGAAATCAAAAACAAATATTTGTGAACAATGTGGATATCATTTGAAAATGAGTAGTTCAGATAGAATCGAACTTTCGATCGATCCCGGTACTTGGCATCCTATGGATGAAGACATGGTCTCTCTGGATCCCATTGGATTTCATTCGGAGGAGGAGCCTTATAAAGATCGTATTGATTCTTATCAAAGAAAGACAGGATTAACTGAGGCTGTTCAAACAGGCATAGGTCAACTAAATGGTATTCCCGTAGCAATTGGGGTTATGGATTTTCAGTTTATGGGGGGTAGTATGGGATCCGTAGTCGGGGAGAAAATCACCCGTTTGATTGAGTACGCTACCAATCAATTTCTACCTCTTATTATAGTGTGCGCTTCCGGGGGGGCACGCATGCAAGAAGGAAGTTTGAGCTTGATGCAAATGGCTAAAATATCGTCTGCTTTATATGATTATCAATCAAATCAAAAGTTATTTTATGTATCAATCCTTACATCTCCTACTACTGGTGGGGTAACAGCTAGTTTTGGTATGTTGGGAGATATCATTATTGCTGAACCCAATTCCTATATTGCATTTGCGGGTAAAAGAGTAATTGAACAAACATTGAATAAAACAGTACCTGAAGGTTCACAAGCGGCTGAATATTTATTCCAGAAGGGCTTATTTGACCTAATTGTACCACGTAATCCTTTAAAAAGCGTTCTGAGTGAGTTATTTAAGCTCCACGCTTTCTTTCCTTTGAATTCAAATTCAATCAAGTAGAGCACACAAAATTCAATTAGTTTATTTGTAGAAAACAAGTAGTTAGTTTATAAGAATCAAAGTAAATAAGAATGGAGTTTTCTTTGATGACCTAAGATCTAATTGTAGAAAGAATAAAAAGTTGCGGATAACTTTTTTTTTTTACCTAGAATCCCGATTACTAATTAAGAAGTCTCTATCAACAAGATAAAAGAGTGAATTCTTCCTTTCGTGAAATTAGGCAAATAAAATGAATTTCGTCTTATGTATATAATCAAATAGAGAAAAGATAGATATATAGTTTTTTCTCTTTCTCTATCTCCCGAAAATCCCATTTTCACTAAAAATTCCTGTTGGGTCGCATTCTAACGAATCTTTCGATAATCTGTAAGAAACTCTGATATATAGATACTTATTTCTATACTAAGAATTTGAAATTGAATTAATTAATAATAATTACAATTCTTAATTATAATTATTATAAGATATTTTTTTTTATAAAAAAGAAATAATAGCAAGTACAAATAGTAAATCGAGGTACCCATTTTATGACAACTTTCAATTTCCCCTCTATTTTTGTACCTTTAGTAGGCCTAGTATTTCCGGCAATTGCAATGGCTTCTTTATCTCTTCATGTTCAAAAAAACAAGATTGTTTAGATCTGATGGGACCCAATCTCATCCGTTTTTTTTTGAACTTAGACTTGTAGCATAACACAGATATCTATTTCGAAAAATATGGTCTAACGTGTAATTTCCGCCGAACATAAAGGAAAAAGTGCTTATGCCTGCAGAAAAAGATCTATGGGTAAATGAATTCTAGCTAGTTTCAAATAGATCAGGATTGCTGGATGGCTAAAATGTAAAGTCGGTGGATCTATAGGTATATCAATATGTATAGTGGGCTCATATGAAGGGTATGTTATTATTTTAGATCTAACCAATTTGATGAATTACTCCTAAAGGTTCACATCAAACTAGTGCTAGTTCACATCAAACTAGTGCTAGTTGATGAGAGTTACTTCGGAAACAAAAAAAAGTAAAGTCAAATTCATTTGGGGTATTCTCTCAATTCCAATAAAATGCAATCAGATCAAGTATGAGTTGGCGATCAGAAGATATATGGATAGAACTTATAACGGGGTCTCGAAAACTAAGTAATTTATGCTGGGCCCTTATCCTTTTTTTAGGTTCATTAGGATTCTTATTGGTTGGAACTTCCAGTTATCTTGGTAGAAATTTGATATCTTTTTTTCCGTCTCAGCAAATCATTTTTTTTCCACAAGGGATCGTGATGTCTTTCTACGGGATCGCGGGTCTCTTTATTAGTTCCTATTTGTGGTGCACAATTTCCTGGAATGTAGGTAGTGGTTATGATCGATTCGATAGAAAGGAAGGGATAGTGTGTATTTTTCGTTGGGGATTTCCTGGAAAAAATCGTCGCATATTCCTCCGATTCCTTATAAAAGATATTCAGTCCGTTAGAATAGAAGTTAAAGAGGGTATTTATGCTCGTCGTGTCCTTTATATGGATATCAGAGGCCAGGGGGCCATTCCCTTGACCCGTACTGATGAGAATTTGACTCCACG